CCCGTATGAAACTTAATAGTATACCACTTCTACGAATAGCTCTTAATGCCGCATCTCTTCCGAGACCCGGGCCTTTTATCATAACTTCTGCTCGTTGCATACCTTGATCCACTACTGTCCGAATAGCATTTCCTGCTGCGGTTTGAGCGGCAAATGGTGTACCCCTTCTTGTACCCTTGAATCCACAAGCCCCGGCAGAGGACCAAGAAATTACTCGACCCCGTACATCTGTAACAGTCACAATGGTATTGTTGAAACTTGCTTGAACATGAATAACTCCCTTGGGAATTCTACGTGTATTCTTACGTGAACCAATACGTCTATTTCTACGCGAACCAATTTTTGGTATAGGTTTTGCCATATTTTATCATCTCATAAATATAAGTCAGAGATATATGGATATATCCATTTCATGTCAAAACAGATCCTTATTCTTTGTTTTTTTTTTTTTTTTTTACTTATTTTATTTATTTATTTGTACATCTGTACATCGGGTCCTTTAGATTTCGAGAGTCTTTTTGTTTTAGAAAGATTATCCTTGTCTTTGTTTATGTCTCGGGTTAGAACAAATTACTATAATTCGTCCCCGCCTACGGATTAATCGACATTTTTCACAAATTTTACGAACGGAGGCCCTTATTTTCATATTTGTCATTCCTTTTTTTAATACCGAATCTACTTAATTGGAAGAAAATAAGTTTCTTGAAATTTTTAATTTCGAATTGTATCCTCACGAAAGAATGTTGAAATTGAAAAAACCGCCTAATCATTCAAGTCTTTGCTTTGGAGTCTCTAAATTATACGCCCTTTGGTTGAATCATAAGGACTTACCTCAATTTTTAGTCTATTTCCTGGTAGTATACGTATAAAACTACATGAAATCCTTTACGAAACAAAAACCAGAATAATTTTTTTGTTATCTAAACGAATCCGGAAGATACATACCATCGGTAAGTTGTTCAGTAATTAAACCCTCATGAATCCATTTTTGTTGTTTCATTCCAGGTAAAACCGCTTTGAAGTATCAACTAATGTAAGAGGGATAATATTATAAACTTGTCCTTTCTCTTTTTTCACAAATATGACCGTGTCGGCTATTAGAAAGATTACCATATATAACACAAAACTTCTCCGCCGATTCCTTCTAGTCGAGCCTTTCGGTCTGTCATTATACCTCGAGAAGTAGAAAGAATTACAACCCCCATTCCGCCTAAAATTCTAGGAATTCGTTGATAGTTAGAATATATTCGTAGACCGGGTCGACTGATCCGTTTTAAATTTAAAACAGTTCTATATGGTCCTTTCCTATTTCTTCTATGTCGTAGGGTTAAAACCAAAAAATATTTATTGCTTTCTTGATGTTTTCTCACGTTTTCAATAAAACCTTCTTGTAAAAGGATTTTAACAATATTTTCAGTGATGTTAGTAGATGGTATTCGAACTGTTCTTTTTTTATTCATGTCAGCATTTCGTATAGAGGTTATTATGTCAGCAATAGTGTCTTTACTCATGATAAACTAAGATTTTTGTTTCCCCCGAATTTTGATATAATCAACATGCTCTTTTTCTTTTTTTCTGAATTTTTTAATATTTATGAATTCTTTTTTTTTTTTTTTATTTATGAATTATTAAAGATATATACGTGATAGATAAACAATTTACTAATAAATTAAATAAATTTAATCAATTTCATTCAAATACTATATTAACAATTTCATTCAAATACTATATTAAGGTCTTCCCCTATAATACTTCAGGTGCTAATGAAACTATTTTAGTGAAATTTAACTGTCTTAATTCCCGGGCGATCGCGCCGAAAATTCGGGTTCCTTTTGGATTTCCTTCTTGATCAATAACAACCGCAGCGTTGTCATCATATCGTATTATCATACCGTTGTCGCGTTTGAGTTCTTTACAAGTACGTACAATGACAGCTCGGACCACTTCTGATCTTTCTAGAGGTGTATTTGGTACTGCTTCCTTGATTACAGCAACAATAATGTCACCAATATGAGCATATCGTCGATTACTAGCTCCTATGATTCGAATACACATCAATTCTCGGGCCCCGCTGTTATCCGCTACATTCAAATGGGTTTGAGGTTGAATCATATCATTTTTTTATCGGTTTTTTCTTTTTCAATGCAAAGGTATAAATAAAAAAAAAAAAAAGAAATATTATTTGTTCAAAACAAAAAAAGAAACCTGCAATTGTTTTTTTTTCATCCCAAAAACCCCTTTCGTTTGTTTCTACATTCCTATCCAGAAAGAATGAATTGAGTTCGTATAGGCATTTTAGATGCCGCTATTGAAATAGCCCTTCTAGCTATATTTTCTGCTACTCCGCTCATTTCATAAAGTATTCTACCGGGTTTAACGACAGCTACCCAATATTCGGGAGATCCTTTCCCCGAACCCATACGTGTTTCTGTAGGTCTTACTGTAACAGGTTTGTCTGGAAATATGCGTACCCATATTTTTCCACCGCGGCGTGCATTTCGTGTCATTGCTCGCCGCCCTGCTTCTATTTGTCTAGATGTGATCCAAGCGGGTTCAAGCGCTTGAAGAGCATATCTACCGAAGCAAATACGATTACCTCGATAAGATATTCCTTTCATTCTTCCTCTGTGTTGTTTACGGAATCTGGTTCTTTTGGGGTTATAGTTGATGGTTGTTTAGCAATTCCATCCATCTCTACTACAGAACCGGACACGAGAGTTTCTTCTCATCCAGCTCCTCGCGAATTAAACAATTTTAAATAATTAAACAAAAAAAAAATACACGGTTAATAATATATGGAATCGTGGGATTCTTTGAAATTTGATCTAATCGATTAGAAATTAGAAATTTTTTGTGTTTTAATATATAATTTAACACGTATTCTATTTATAGATAATGTCGTTTTGGTAGAACGCTATAATGAATCTTTATTTTGTTTTTCCTTTTATTTCGAATCGACTAAAATTTAGAAATAAAAAAAAATTCGCGGGCGAATATTTACTCTTTCAACATTCAGTTGTAAGATTAGTCTATGACATGACCTCTCAGAATAAATGAATAGGTTTCTGGTTCGTTCCGCCATCCTACTCAATGAATCATTAGGATTCGTTTTCAATAGAATCTTATGCATTCACAGGTTCTGTCGTTCCCACCACTTCTCGATTAATGATTAGGTCTGAATTTTACAACGGAGCCTCCAATTAAATTTATTCTTGAGTCAACCTTCTCAGTCTTTATTGGCTCGGGGCTCTTGATTTTGTGTTCTATGCACGGATTTGTCTAATTATGGATCAATCAGTATTGATGCTTTATTACATTCCCTTTATATGAGATGACTCATAGACCTTACATATTGGAATTATATATCATTAATATTCTTTTTCTATCTTTCTCTCACCCTTCCATTTATCTGTATACTTTATATTGCTTTACAACCCATAATCAGATTTTTTTTGTTTGTTTATGTAAAAAAGATTTCAGTTGCTACAATGATATGACTTATATATCATATCTTGACTGGTTCTTTCTATCCAGATAACACGAAGTGATGAGTTGGTTATTAGTTCTATAGTTATCAGTTTGTACTATGGGCTGTCCATTTTTTTGAATCCCAACCCTAAAAAAACCAACGAGTCACACACTAAGCATAGCAATTATATCAAATGATTAATCGAATTTTTATTCAACCTTATAGAATTGTTCTTTTTTTTTTATTATTTACCAGAAAAAGAATGAAAGAGTTTGCCATTTTTTGTTTTATCACCAGATAGAACTAAATATAAGTCAAGTAAGTTCTTATTATTCCTCGTCTACAAATATCCAAATTTTGATGCCTAATACCCCATAGATAGTTCGAACTGCATAGGAACAATAATCAATTTTAGCTCGAATGGTTTGTAGAGGAACTCTACCTTCTCGGATCCATTCAACACGTGCAATTTCTTTTCCGTCGATACGCCCTGCAATTTGTACTTGAATCCCTTTTGTACCTGCCTGTTCAGTTAATTCAATAGCTTTTTTCATTGCTTTGCGAAATGAAACTCTATTCTTTAATTGTCCGGCTATAAATTCTGCAAGAATATTGGGGTGCCCGTAAGGATTTGCAATTCTTGTAATAGCAATGTTGAGTTTTCGGTTTACACAATTGAGTTCTTTTTGTACATGCGTCTGTAATTCTTCGATTCTTCGAGTCCTGTCTTCTATTAATAACTTGGGGAATCCCATATAGATTATGACCTGAATCAAATCAATTCTTTTTTGAATCTCTATACGTGCAATTCCCTCTACATTAGAGGATATTTTCATATTATTTTGCACATAATTTTTGATACAATCTCGTATTTTTTGATCTTCTTGTAGATCCTTTGAATAATTTTTTGGTTGTGCAAACCAAAGAGAATGATGACCTTGGGTTGCACCAAGTCTGAAACCAAGTGGATTTATTTTTTGTCCCATAATCCCCCACTACTATATATATCGTGAAACGTGACATCTGTTTGTATTTTTTTTTTATTCATTCGATTTTTTTTAAGCATAACATAATATAGCGTATTTGTATTTTTTATAATATAAAATATTCTTCCTTTAAGTATTCCTCAGCTCTAATTTATAGAATTTCCTTTTATCTATTTCTTCCTCTTCATCTAAAGATATATCTTTCAATACAATAGTTATATGACAAGTGGATCTTTTTATAGGATAACCCCGTCCTCGAGCCCGGGGCTTTAATTTTTTCACAGTTGTGCCCTCGTTGACTTCGGCTTTACTAATGATTAAACTTGTTTCGTTCAAACCCTTATTGTGATTGGCATTTGCTGCTGCAGAATAAACCAATTTTAAAATGGCATAACATGCTCGATAAGGCATAAGTTCTAGTATCATAAGTGTTTCTTCATAGGACCGCCCACGAATTTGATCAATTACTCTTCTCGCTTTGTGAGCAGACATACATATATGTTGACCTAAAGTGTATACTTCTGTATATTTCTTCACCTTTCTCT